AACCAAATTACTGATATTGCATATTTGTGAGATCGTCAATTTTATACCAAAGGTGTATTTAGAGTATATCGAATCAGTATAGCTATCCTTCCTCTGGCACAGCAACGCAGTCTCAATTAGTACCAAAATGCTACATAATTTTTTTCTTCCCTTTTTGTTCTTTGTATATGCATAAACTTTATGTTATGAAATAAATTAATAGAATATAAAATTCCTAAAATTATTTTCCATTACTGGTTTCGTATTTCGTAATAGATAGAGTCAAGATCTTGATAAAGTGTGAATCCATGAGTTCTAATAATTCATGTAAAGATATTATCATATTTACACAATTCAATTATATGTATATGCAAAAATTGATAAACCGTTTTTATGGTTAAGATGCAGCAACCGTTGTTGTATTAGATTCACAGCAAGTTCTGTTATTTCTTGACTGAATTACAAAGATGGAACTCTATGGTATGAAAAGATAAGCTAAAAAGATACTGGAAGTTGCTCATCTTCAAATCAAGTTGGACCCGAAATAAAATGAAAATAAATAAAAAGTTGTATTGGGCTCAGACCGTTCGATCCAAAATAAAAAATAAAGTGGATTAAGTCCTATTTAAATTGAAAAGAAATGATTCAAATTGAAATTATTTGTAAATATAATTAATTATTATTTTTTTAAGTGATACTAGAGAGTTTTTATTATTTTTTATTTTCACTCAACTTACGAATTGCACAATGAATCTGTTGATTTGTGATCACATGTGAATCTAGATGGCACTAAGTTAATAGTGTCTACTGTCAATAGTTTTTCTTACTGTCGTATCTGGGGGAAAATTGAAACTTAGGTAAGTGTTTTATCAACATATGTAGTAAAAGAACATATCTAATTTAGCCCTTTCATGCCTACTATAACTAGTTATTTCGGTTTCCTATTAGCTGCTTCAACTATAACCTCAGCTCTATTAATTGGTTTGAACAAGATACGACTTATTTAAAATGATTTGAATGAACAATTTATAAAAATGAGTATTTCTCTTAAATGTCAGGTCTTCCATAGTCCCGCGGGCACGAGAATTGCAAATTCTCGGTTATTGAGATTCATGGACAATTAAGATTAATATTTAGGGATAGATCTTACCTCTCTTTTTATTCTCTCAAACAAAAAATAGAAATGATTGAAGTTTTTTTATTTGGAATCGTTTTAGGTCTAATTCCTATTACTTTGGCAGGATTATTCGTAACTGCATATTTACAATACAGACGCGGTGATCAATTGGACCTTTGATTGAATAATATAATATATTTTAATTGACCTCCTCCTCCTTGCAGGGAGGTCAAATTCAAGTTTATCAAGTTATTTTTTTGTATGTGATTCGACATAACATCACGCTCTGTAGGATTTGAACCTACGACATCGGGTTTTGGAGACCCGCGTTCTACCGAACTGAACTAAGAGCGCTTTCTTATGGCAGGGGATACAACCATAAAAAATTTCGGTGTACCTAAAAATATCTTGCAAATACCTAGTAGAAGTAATAGGTAGGGATGACAGGATTTGAACCCGTGACATTTTGTACCCAAAACAAACGCGCTACCAAGCTGCGCTACATCCCTTTTCAAAATTGTTTTACAATGTCATTGTACAAAATCCTTGTCTTGTTTTCCACATTTTTATTTTCTTCTCCATTTATATACATAATCCAATTTTCTTACCTTTTTTTCTTATTCTTTTATACTTTATTTAGAATATATAAATTCTAATTATATATATACTATACGTCCGGAAACCTAACGTATAAAAAAAGGATTTATCGATAACAATCAGAAATAAGGGCTTTTTTATAGACAAGAACGTCTACTCGTTGATTGTACATATCTTAGGAATTCTGCATAAAAAAAAATACAAATGATCTTGAACTACGAGATATGCCCATATATATAATCTATGTCTATAAAAACACATATGTCTATGTTTTATAATAAACAATAAAAAGGAGGATTTTCAATGCGAGATATAAAAACATATCTCTCCACGGCACCTGTGCTAACTACTCTATGGTTTGGGTCTTTAGCGGGTCTATTGATAGAGATTAATCGTTTATTCCCAGACGCCTTGTCATTTCCTTTTTTTTAATTCTAGTTATGGATATGCAAAAAAAATTAGAGATATAATTCTATATGATCTATATGACGTGACTCAAAAAAATATATTTTGTCCCCCTTTTTTAATTCTTTAGGATAAGAAAGAAAAGGATAAGAAAGAAAAAGAAATCAAAAAAGGATTAAATCCAAGCAAAAAGTTGATCGAATCAAATTAGATTTGGAAAATATAAAAAGAAATGCAGGTCTAGTCCAGGGGGGAGGCTCCACGAAATCATAGCACAGTTAAAGAAGATACATAAATATTGGTATTAGGATAGAAATAATTGAGAATTAAAAAAAAAATTGTATTACTTACGTTATTTAATAATATTAATCTATTAATATTACAAAATATATTTAAAATATAATTAAATAAAAATGAAATAGATTTAAGATATATTTCATTTTTACTATTACTCTTATTAATATTTGAATATTAATTATAATACAATGAAATCTTTATAAATTTCATTTCGAGTTAGTAACTTCTATTCATTTTTTGTTCTTTTTATTTTCGGATCAAAAATAGAAAAGTTAAGTTAAGTCGATCCAAAGGGGGTTCATGGCCAAGGGTAAAGATGTAAGGGTTAGAGTTATTTTGGAATGTACTAGTTGTTGTGCCCGAAATGGTGTCAATAAAGAATTGCCGGGTATTTCTAGATATATTACTCAAAAGAATCGACACAATACACCCAGTCGATTAGAATTGAGAAAATTTTGTCGTTATTGTCACAGGCATACGATTCATGGGGAAATAAAGAAATAGATCGAACGAAACATGCGTGCAATCTTTCCATTCCAATCGAAAGAGCATAAAGAGGAAGAACATATATATAACATAATTATATAACATAATCATAATATATATTATATAATATAAATAGAATACAAATTTAGAAATCAAAATTATAAATTATACAAATAAAACCCTACTTCGGACTTCGGTTGGATCTTAAATTAATAAAGAAATAGAATTTTTGAAATAAGGAATAAACCATGGATAAATCTAAGCAACCTTTTCGTAAATCCAAGCTCTCTTTTCGTCGGCGTTTGCCCCCAATTGTATCGGGGGATCGAATTGATTATAGAAACATGAGTTTAATTAGTCGATTTATTAGTGAACAAGGAAAAATATTATCTAGACGGGTAAATAGATTGACCCTGAAACAACAACGATTAATTACTATTGCTATAAAACAAGCTCGTATTTTATCTTCGTTACCTTTTCTTAATAATGAGAAACAATTTGAGAGAGCCGAATCGATCCCTAGAACTGCGGGTCCTAGAGCCAGAAATAAATAGGCATATTCCTTAATTGCCTGAAAACTTCAATTGGAATTCAAGCTCAACTGGATTGGATGTTTTGCTTGAAAAAGCCCAGAATCCAGGTTTTATTCTTATCTTATAAGAAAAAAGGGGGGGATAATAATTTTTTTTTAGTGAAGCATGTTCGTTCATTCCTACTACTTATCTTATCTTTATTTTATCTCAATTTAGTTTATTCTATCTTCCCGGAGTTCATTCTCCGGGGAATTCTTGTTCAATCATTCCTGTATATTACTTCATAATTTCCTTTATTTTATATTTTATAATCTTATTGGAAATCATGTAAAGACAATTCTTATTTTTTATAGCTATTTGCGCAAGTATTTTACGATTAAGAAGCAATTGCCCCTTGTACAAATTGTGTATTAATCGACTATAACTATAGAATAGTGGATTCTCGCGAGTTACTGCATTTATCCTAGTGATCCACAAACGACGAAAATTTCTCTTTTGCCTGCCCCTATCTCGATGAGAGGAAACCAAAGCTCTCATTTTATGTTGAGTAATTGTTCGCGTAAGTCTTGAATGAGCCCCTCTAAAGGTTGATGCAAATAAACGCATTTTTGTTCGACGTCTCCGAGCTGTATACCCTCGTTTAACTCTGGTCATTGAATCAAATTAAACTTTAATGAATAACTAATTGAATTCTTGAATTCTCTTCTTTCAGTCATTATTTGTCCTCCCGGTCTATTAATAACAAAACGGATTATTCCGATATATAAAATATAAATTCCAATGGCTTTTGCTACTATGACCTTCCCAACCACTATTTTTATTCTTTTCAGGCCAGACATTTAGTTTACCTGGAAATAATAAATTCTACCGAATACTATACAAAAAAATAGTGGATTCCATCGTTTCTATGGTTACTTCTTAAACGGTCAGGTCCTCTCTATGCGCCGGAGCCTCGTCTCTCATTTAATCCAATTTAATAAAATGGTATTGTTAACTTGTATAGTTCACATTCTTTGGCTCTACCCATAAATTATACAGTAATAGGCCTTTTCACAATAAGAGCTATCCATACAGTGACGGCATTTAATTATGAAAGTTGGCTAGGTAGCTGACCCTGTTAGTCCGTTCTTTCAAGAATATGAGCATAACCTTTTTTGTTTTGCTTCTTATCCTTTTAATAGCATTTCCTCCGCTTAATGGATAACCATTTGCTACCAATGGAGAATTGCTTCTCATCTCAAATCGAGGTGATTGGATTTGCACCAATAAAAACCATAAATTCCATACACAATACACAAGAAACAATAAGGGTATATGATAGATCCCTATTTTCGTTTTAGATAGTAAATAGCGTTCTTCTACTCTATCTATTCTATTCATTGGTATTAATCATTGATACTGGAAAAATTATCTCATTTGCTCGAGTTCATGATCTGAACGAGTCGCACATACACCCTAGTACATGTTCCTCGACGCTGAGGACATCCTCGAAGAGCGGGAGATTTCGTGACATTTCTTATTGGCTGTCTTGTATTTCTAATAAGTTGTTTAATAGTTGGCATGTCGGATATAGATATATATTATAGAATGGGTTGGTTTAGATCTATCTTAACCTTATTTTTAATTGATGATTATGAATTATTTCAATTCAATAAAAATCGTGGAAAATTCAAATTATGGTTGAAAATAAAATGGGATCATAGATTTACACAAAATCCGAAGTATTTTCATTTTCAACTGCTACAAGATCAACAATGCCATGGGCTTGGGCTTCTGTTGCCGACATAAAAACATCTCTTTCCATGTCTTCGGATACAACCCACAAAGGGTTGCCCGTTCTTTGTACATAAACTTTTGTGAGGGTTTCGCGAAGTTTCAGCAGTTCTTCCGCTTCCAGGATAAATTCTCCTGCCTGTGCCTCATAAAAAGAACTAGCAGGTTGGTGAATCATAACCCTGATGATATTGATCTAACATCATAAATGGTTCTTCTATCTCGTATTATGGGATTGAAATTAAAGGAAAAAAGAATAAAAAAATAGAATTGAACAACCGTACAGGCACTTTTTGCGCATTGCATACGGCTCTGTAATGGAATTTACTACCCCTTTTCATAGCCATAGAAGAAGGGCCATAGAAGAAGGGAAGAAATAGAATCTATCCAATCCAGTCAGATCGTTGAATAATCCATTTACCATCCTTCTTTTCATAAGAATAAAAAAATACTACGATGGTTCTGTTGCTTTATATTATATTAGATATTTAGATTTTGATCTCGTCTGTGATTTGGCAATCCCAAAGTTTCTTTCTGATATGACAAAAAAATAATAATTATTGTGACCCTCCCCGTACTTTCATAAATATAAGAAAAGGTTTCTGATGTGAAATAAAAATGATTTGTGACGCTAAAATGTCCTCCCGACACATAAGATCAAATCAAAAATAAAGCTTATTTCATACTACTATCTCGATACAAAATCTCATGTTATAAAAAAACAATAATGGTTTGTTCATATCGAACTCAAAGTGCCATGCTATTATTACTTAATTTTTCCTAATTCGATTATTGATATGGCGAAGGCATAGTTTTTTTTTTTTTTTTAATAAAAACTCATTGGCGCCAAGCGTGAGGGAATGCTAGACGTTTGGTAATTTCTCCTCCAACCAGAATGAAAGATCCCATTGAAGCAGCTAATCCCATGCATATTGTATGTACATCGGGTGGCACAAATTGCATAGTATCATAAATGGCTATTCCTGGTATTACCCATCCGCCGGGAGAATTTATAAACAAAAAAAAATCCCTAGTATTATCTTCTATACTGAGATATACCATGAGACCCACAAGTTGATTTGATATCTCGCTATCAACTTCTTGGCCTAAAAAAAGTAATCTTTCTCGATGAAGTCGGTTGATTAGGACAGGATTGTATCCCTTAGGAACCGTACGTGCACCTTTGGATGCATACGGTTCAAAAAATAGCGAAAAAAAAATCAATCAATGTATCAATTCCAGTCTTAATTTCTTTTTTGTAACAGGTTTTTCTTTTTCTAAAGAAGGGCTTTCTTTTTTTTTTTCAAAAAACAAGAGTTTTGGTTCCCTTTCTCTTCACTTATAAAAAAAAAATTATTAAACAAACCTCTCATTGATGTATTATTTCATCGAGAGTCAAATCACAATGTCATTTTCTTGTTCCTGAATGAGCCCTTTCAATTCTTTTAGGTTCGTGTTCTACTCCGAGTAAAGATCTGTCCGAATTCTATTTGCACATATAGGGCAAATTACCTCAGTACCGCTTCTTTTTTTTTTTTCCGAATAATTGATGGTTCAATCAATATTTTTTGGGCGAAACGGAGGATATCTCGATCGGTGGAGAGAACGGGTAAACCCCATATGACCTAATATATCTGACAAGTCGCACTATACGTCAACCCAAACTGCATCTTCCTCTCCAGGACTCCGAAAAGGTACTTTTGGAACACCAACGGGCATTAAATTAAAATTTAATAATTTTTTTAAAAAAAAAAAAAAAAAAAAATTTTTTTTTTTTTTTTTTTTTTTTTTTTTTTTTTTTTTTTTATTCTATTTTAGACATAGATTGGATTTATGGAAGAAGACAGAATGAATAAAGAACAAATTTTCGCGAACGGGTCGATGATAAACAAGTATCTATGCATTCATTCTCCAAAAATGGGGCCAAGCCCCATTGCGTATTGGTACTTATCGGGTATAGAATAGATCTGCTTCTCTTTGTTCTTACGAACAAAATTGTTCCATTATTTTCAACGGAACGAAATAAATCTGAACCCTTTCTCATACAAAATAGAAGGTTAGGTACATAACATAGTATAGTCTTTTCCAATGCGATAAAGTTACATAGTGTCAGTTTTCTTTGATATTTGATAAAAAAGGGGTATTTCCATGGGTTTGCCTTGGTATCGTGTTCATACTGTCGTATTGAATGATCCCGGTCGGTTGCTTGCTGTCCATATAATGCATACGGCTCTAGTTTCTGGTTGGGCCGGCTCGATGGCTCTATACGAATTAGCAGTTTTTGATCCTTCTGACCCGGTTCTTGATCCAATGTGGAGACAGGGTATGTTCGTTATACCATTCATGACTCGTTTAGGAATAACCAATTCATGGGGTGGGTGGAGTATTTCAGGAGGAACTATAACAAATCCGGGTATTTGGAGTTACGAAGGTGTGGCAGGGGCACATATTGTGTTTTCTGGCTTGTGCTTCTTGGCAGCTATCTGGCATTGGGTATATTGGGACCTACAAATATTCTCTGATGAACGTACGGGAAAACCCTCTTTGGACTTGCCCAAGATCTTTGGAATTCATTTATTTCTGTCAGGGTTGGCTTGCTTTGGCTTTGGCGCATTTCATGTAACAGGTTTGTATGGTCCTGGAATATGGGTGTCCGATCCTTATGGGCTAACAGGAAAAGTACAATCTGTAAATCCAGCGTGGGGCGCGGAAGGTTTTGATCCTTTTGTTCCGGGAGGAATAGCCTCTCATCATATTGCAGCGGGTACATTGGGCATATTAGCGGGTTTATTTCATCTTAGTGTCCGTCCACCTCAACGTCTATACAAAGGATTACGTATGGGCAATATTGAGACTGTACTTTCCAGCAGTATCGCTGCTGTTTTTTTCGCAGCTTTTGTTGTTGCTGGAACTATGTGGTATGGGTCAGCAACTACCCCAATCGAATTATTTGGCCCCACTCGTTATCAGTGGGATCAGGGATACTTCCAGCAAGAAATATATCGAAGAGTTGGCACAGGACTAGCTGAAAATATGAGTTTTTCGGAAGCTTGGTCTAAAATCCCCGAAAAATTAGCTTTTTATGATTACATTGGTAATAATCCGGCAAAGGGGGGCTTATTCAGAGCAGGCTCAATGGATAGCGGGGATGGAATAGCTGTTGGATGGTTAGGACACCCCATCTTTCGAGATAAAGAAGGCCGCGAGCTTTTTGTACGTCGTATGCCCACTTTTTTTGAAACATTCCCCGTAGTTTTGGTAGATGGAGATGGAATTGTGAGAGCCGATGTGCCTTTTAGAAGAGCAGAATCAAAGTATAGTGTCGAACAAGTAGGTGTAACTGTCGAGTTCTATGGTGGCGAACTCAATGGAGTCAGTTATAGCGATCCCGCTACTGTGAAAAAATATGCTAGACGCGCCCAATTAGGTGAAATTTTTGAATTAGACCGAGCTACTTTGAAATCCGATGGTGTTTTTCGAAGCAGTCCAAGGGGTTGGTTCACTTTTGGGCATGCCACATTTGCTTTACTCTTCTTTTTCGGACACATTTGGCATGGCGCTCGAACCTTGTTCAGAGATGTTTTTGCTGGTATTGATCCGGATTTAGATACTCAAGTAGAATTTGGAGCATTCCAAAAGCTTGGAGATCCAACTACAAAAAGACAAGTAGTCTGATAAAATATTACTCTGGTATCTTTCGCCTCCACTTTTACTTTTTTATTTGATGACATAAGGTTAAGGTACCATAAAAAAATCTTGACTTGATTGAATCACATCACATCTTTTCTTTTATTCTTTTCCTATAGTAAATGATCCCAAATGAATAGGTATGGAAGCTATAATTGTAAACCACGATCAAATCTATGGAAGCATTGGTTTATACATTCCTCTTAGTCTCGACTTTAGGGATAATTTTTTTCGCTATCTTTTTTCGAGAACCGCCTAAGGTTCCAACTAAAAAATGACATAATTTTTCATCATCTCAATTTGAAGTAAGGAGCCCACCATTGGTAGGCTCATTACTTCAATTAGTCCCCGTGTTCTTCGAATGGATCTCTTAATTGTTGAGAGGGTTGCCCAAAAGCGGTATATAAGGCGTACCCAGTAAAGCTTACAAGTAAACCAGATATGAAGATGGCGACTAGGGTTGCTGTTTCCATTTCTAGATAATTTAAGGATCACAATGGATCTACGATAAGATCGTTTATTTACAACTACAACGAAATGGTATACAAAGTCAACAGATCTTAACCAATCATTAAATAAGATTTATGGCTACACAAACCGTTGAGGATAGTTCTAAATCTAAGCCAAGACAAACTAATGTAGGAAGTTTATTGAAACCTTTGAATTCAGAATATGGTAAAGTAGCTCCGGGCTGGGGGACTACCCCACTTATGGGGGTCGCAATGGCTCTGTTTGCGATATTTTTATCTATCATTTTGGAAATTTATAATTCATCTGTTTTACTGGATGGAATTTTGATGAATTAGGTTTAGAAAGTCCTAGTTTTAGGTTTTCAATAAAAAAAGCACTTAAGACTCAGATTTCTAGATCATTCTGGTAGTTCGACCGTGGAATTTTTTTGTTTCGGTATTTCCGGAATATGAGTGTGTGACTTGTTACAATTGATCCTATTGATAATACAGAGAATAGTCTGTCATCTCTATCAAGATGATTCTACCTCGTCAGATATTTATTCTAGTATCTGGAGCACGGAATATGAATATTATAGAATATATCAAGAAAAGAAATATTTGAACTATGATTCATACCTACTATTTAGTCAGACCTCGTGACCGGACTCAAAAAAAAAAAAATGCAAATTAGGTATTTTCAAAATCCAAAGGCTTTTTTCTTCTTTCAGATTGAATTGACACCCATATTCTTTAGATTTTGTTGAGTTATTAATTACATCCATTCATTTAAATTGGATAAGTGATGGTCAAATGGTTCTTATTCAAAGAACCTTTGCGTTTAGCGTGGGCTTTATTAAATCATTGTGGTTCTAGTATGAATCTGAGGTTTCAATTGATTCATAGGGTCTCAACAAGGGAATTCCTATCAATAACTAGTAAAATAAGAGTCAATCTGCATTATTACGAAAAAAAAAAAAAAAGAATAGGAAAGAGAAGATTCAAGAGGCCTTTATATTAATTTATTTATATTAATTTAAATAAAAAGAATAACAGGAGAGCTAACTTGATATTTTTGGCATTATCATCATAAAAAAGAGATTCCGGATTTTTGTTATTTCGTATATTTGGGTCAAATTTAATCGAGTGGCTAATTTGAACTTTCTATATATACATATTACATAATCTATTAAAATCCAGATTTTCTTTGTGTTGTTTCTGCTTGAGCCGTACGAGGTGAAATTCTCATATACGGTTCTCAGGGGGGGGTCTCTTTTTTGGTTACCTATCCCAATAAAGTATATGATTGGTTCGAAGAACGTCTCGAGATTCAGGCGATTGCGGATGATATAACTAGTAAATATGTTCCTCCTCATGTCAACATTTTTTATTGTCTAGGGGGAATCACACTTACTTGTTTTTTAGTACAAGTAGCTACGGGTTTTGCTATGACTTTTTACTATCGTCCAACCGTTACAGAGGCTTTTTCCTCTGTTCAATACATAATGACTGAGGCTAACTTTGGTTGGTTAATCCGATCAGTTCATCGATGGTCAGCAAGTATGATGGTTCTAATGATGATCTTGCACGTATTTCGTGTGTATCTCACAGGGGGATTTAAAAAACCTCGCGAATTAACTTGGGTTACAGGTGTGATTCTGGCCGTATTGACTGCGTCTTTTGGTGTAACTGGTTATTCTTTACCTCGGGACCAAATAGGTTATTGGGCAGTAAAAATTGTGACAGGCGTACCTGACGCGATTCCCGTAATAGGATCACCTTTGGTAGAGCTATTACGCGGAAGTGCTAGTGTGGGACAATCTACTTTGACCCGTTTTTATAGTTTACACACTTTTGTATTGCCTCTTCTTACTGCCGTATTTATGTTAATGCACTTCCTAATGATACGTAAGCAAGGTATTTCAGGTCCTTTATAGAGAAGAAGAAGATAGATCATATCTATTTCTAATTGATCCTATATCATTTCGGGGAGGAAGAAAAAAATAATCTTGTATTTCATTGCTACAAATATGGATTATTGAAAAATAAGACATGTTATTTGGATACCTTTCTTCAACTCTGAAGTATTGTATTCCTTTTTTGATACCAATAGTTGAAGTGGATTCTCTGAAGAGAAGATGGATTATGGGAGTGTGTGACTTGAACTATTGATTGGGCCTTGCAGATATATTCTTTTATCTGCCACGTTGGAATTCACAACCAAATAAAATGTGTCTCCGCATCCAACCACCACTTAAGTCCCCCTACATAGTAGGGATATGCCGGTTCACTTGAGGAGAATTTTTTCTATGATCATACCTGAATCATGTATGAGCAGGCTCCGCAAGATCCCCAAGATCCCATAAAATAAAATAAAAATAAATAATGTGGCACGACCCAATGTTGTATCTATTCCACTTACTTATTTTTATTTTATTTATAGTATAAAAATGCATTCATTTCCTCTGCATTGATCCAGATCTATGATACTATCGGAGTGAAATAAGGGATCTAAGGAAGAACGGAGGCTATACTTTATTAGTAACAAGTAAATACTTTGGTTGTATGTAATAAAATCGCGATGTTGTGGGGATAAACACCAATCAAAAGACATGAGACAATCCAAAAAGCACTTGATCATAATCTAATTTGTAAGCCTACTTGGATATTGAGCATTTATCCGTAAAAACTTAATTCTTCGCAATGAATAATTGCAACTTCGTAAAATTGAACCAGGTATTTCTTACACCTAGTCATTATATATTAGTGCGTATATGTATGAAATAGAGATTCTATTTTATACAGATCTACTTTTATTATTCCTTTTATTCTTGCTCGAGCCGGATGATTAAAAATTATCATGTCCGGTTCTTTCGGGGGATGGATCCATAAGAATTAAGAATTCACCTATCCCAATAACAAAAAAACCTGATTTGAATGATCCTGTATTAAGAGCTAAATTGGCTAAAGGGATGGGGCATAATTATTATGGAGAACCCGCATGGCCCAATGATCTTTTATATATTTTTCCGGTAGTAATTCTAGGGACTATTGCGTGTAACGTGGGCTTAGCAGTTCTAGAACCATCAATGATTGGTGAACCGGCGGATCCATTTGCGACTCCTTTGGAAATATTACCTGAATGGTACTTTTTTCCCGTATTTCAAATACTTCGTACAGTACCCAATAAGTTATTGGGTGTTCTTCTAATGGTTTCAGTACCAACGGGATTATTGACAGTACCCTTTTTGGAGAATGTTAATAAATTCCAAAATCCATTTCGTCGTCCAGTAGCTACAACAGTTTTTTTGATTGGTACCGCAGTAGCTCTTTGGTTAGGTATTGGAGCAACATTACCTATTGATAAATCCCTAACTTTAGGTCTTTTTCAAATTCAAATAGATTCAACTTTTAAATACCGTGCATAAGTATTAAGTATCTAGGGAAGATTTATTTTAAAGCAAGACTATTCTTTAGATACTTTAATTTGATTATATTCTATTCTGAGCTGAGTATGGATCGTGCTAAAGATTAAAAAATTAATTTTTATTTATTTGCATCTTCTTTCTAATCTAAAAAGAAGATGCAAATAAATTTAAAGAGAAATAATATAATGGATTTAGAATTAAAATTTTTTATTAGGTAAATCGATTGCGAAATGCTTTTGTAGGGTATCCAATATTTGTTTTACATCTTCTATGCGAAAATATTTAATTCTCAGAAGGTCTTCTTGACTATTACTCAAAAGGTCCAATAATGTATGTATATTGGACCTTTTGAGACAATTATAGGTCCTGGAAGGCAATTCTAATTGGTCAATAAAAAAACATTTCAATGGAATTCTTTTTTTGTTTTTCTTTAAATTTGTTAATCTATCTTGAAAGGTAAAAGAGGGTAGAGTAAACCTGTTTTTATTTTCCGTGAAATAAGTGCCCGCTTCCTCTGCATGTAGAAAAGGAATAAATAAATCAATCAAATTACGAGAAGCTTCATAAAGTGCTTCCTTAGGAGTTAAACTCCCATTTGTCCATATTTCTAGAAAAAGTATCTCTTGTTTTTCATTCCCATCCCCATAAGAATGAATACTATGATTTGCATTTCGAACAGGCATGGATACGGCATCTATAGGGTAACTTCCATCTTGAGAGTTCTTTGTGGGTTTAATACGATATCCGCGATCCCTATTAATTTTTAATTCAATACACAAATCAATTGGTTCCGTCAGGTTAGCTATATGCTGTGTCGTGTCAACTATTTCCACAGAAAGTGGTGAGATGATATCTTGAGCGGTTACGTGTCTAGGACCTCTGACGCAAATAAATGCGTCTCTAACGCCATATAGAGTACTTCTCAATACAATTTCTTTCAAATTTATTAATATTTCGTGGACTGATTCTTTAATACCTACTATTGTAGAATATTCATGTGGTACCTTCTCAGATTTTGCGCGTGTGATACATGTTCCTTCTATTTCTCCAAGTAAAGCCCTTCGCATGGCAATACCTATGGTATCGGCTTGACCTTTCATAAGCGGGGACAGAATGAAACGACCATAATAAAGACGCTTACTATCTATTCTTGATTCAACACACTTCCACTGTAATGTTCGAGTGGACCCTCCTACTTCCTCTCGAACCATACTAAATATTGTTATTTAATCAGATCATTGAATCATTTATTTCTCTTGAAATCTATTTAATTCTTAATTTCTACACACGTCTTTTTTTCGGGGGTCGACATCCATTATGTGGCATAGGTGTTACATCGCGCACGAAACTTAATAGTAAACCACTTCTACGGATGGCTCGTAACGCTGCATCTCTTCCGAGACCGGGGCCTTTAATCATAACTTCTGCTCGTTGCATGCCCTGATCAACTACTGTACGAATAGCACTTATAGCTGCCGCTTGAGCCGCATAAGGTGTCCCTCTTTTTGTGCCTTTGAATCCAGAAGTACCCGCGGAGGCCCAAGAAACTACTCGCCCTCGTACATCTGTAACAGTTACAATGGTATTGTTGAAACTTGCTTGAACATGAATAACACCTTTTGGTATTCTACGTCCATTCTTACGTGAACCAATACGCCCATTCTTACGCGAACCAATTCTTGGTATAGGTTTTGTCATATTTTATCATCTCATAAATATGAATCATAAATATATGGAAAGATACGGAGATATCCATCTCATGTTAAAACAGATTCTTTTACACGGGTCCTTCTTTTTCCTTTAGAAAGTTCTTTTTTTAGTTTATAAGATTACCCTTGTCTCTGTTTATGTCTCGGATTGGAACAAATAACTATAATCCGTCCACGCCTACGGATAAGTCGACATTTTTCACAAATTTTACGAACAGAAGCCTTTGTTTTCATATTTCTCATTCCTTAAAAATCAACTTATATAATAGTTCGAATCCTTGTTGCGAATTCTATAAATTATACGTTGCCCAGTTAAATCATCATGACTTACTTCGATTTTGACTCTATCTCATGGTAGTATCCATATTAAACTGTACCATATACTCCTGGAAACATAAACTAGAATTAAATTCTATCTTCATTATCTAAAAATCTAAAGGGACTCGAAACATAACGTTGGGAAGCAATTCAGTACGTTGGGAAGCAATTCAGTAATTAAATCTTCATGAATCAATTTGAGTCTTTCCTTCTATTCTAGGTAAGTCCTTTGAAGTTTCAACTAATGGAGAAAGGGTTATATAATTTAGTTTGACCCTCCTAAAAAAAAAAAAGAAATAAGGGAAGTTATAGATAAAATTAAGATAACAGGAGTAGGGGATGTAAGATCACCATATATAACACAAAATTTCTCCCCCTATTTTTTCTAGTCGAGCTTCTCGATCTGTCATTATACCTCGAGAAGTAGAAAGAATTACAATCCCCATTCCACCTAAAATCTTAGGAATTCGTTGATAGTTGGAATAGATTCGTAGACCAGGTCGGCTGATACGTTTTAAAATAGTTCTATATATTCCCATTCCCTTTCGAGTCCTTCGATGTCGTAGGGTTAAAACTAAAAAACATTTGTTACTTTCCTGATGTTTACGAACATTTTCGATAAAACCTTCTCGTAGAAGTATTTTCACAATGTTTTCGGTAATATTAGTAGATGCTATTCGAACCGTTCTTTTTTTATCCATGTCAGCATTTCTTATACAAGTTATTATATCGGCAATAGTATCCTTACCCATGGCGAACTATAATTATCGTTACCCCCTAATTTTGATATAATCAACATGTTTTTTATTAAATTAATAATATTACTAATAATATTATTAATTTAATTTATAGAAATTTAAAGTATATGCGTGATACACAATCTACTAATCGACTTGACCCATCTCGGATACCCCGCTATATCATAGTTAAATATACTACTAGTATTTATAATACCTCGGGAGCTAATGAAACTATTTTAGTAAAATTTAACTGTCTCAATTCCCGAGCGATCGCACCAAAAACTCGAGTTCCTTTTGGATTTCCTTCTTGATCAATAACAACCGCGGCATTGTCATCATATCGTATTATCATGCCGTTGTCACGTTTAAGTTCTTTACATGTACGCACAATTACAGCCCTAATAACTTCTGATCTTTCTAGAGGCATATTTGGTACTGCTTCTTTGATTACGGCAACAACAACGTCACCAATATGAGCATATCGTTGGTTACCAGCTCCTAGGATTCGAATACACATCAATTTTCGAGCTCCGCTATTATCCGCTACATTCAAAAGGGTCTGAGGTTGAATCATATCATTTTTTTTTTTTTTTTTATGTTATTTCTCTGCAAAGGATAAAAAAAAAGAAATATTGTCTGTCTATAAAAAAATAAACCTATATTTTTTCATCATCTCTTTTTAGTTATGCATCCCTATCCTTCAATAATGAATTGAGTTCGTATAGGCATCTTACGCGCAGCTATTTTAATAGCTGCTCTGGCTACAGTTTCTGATACTCCGCCCATTTCATAAAGTATTCGCCCTGGTTTAACAACAGATACCCAATATTCGGGGGCCCCCTTACCCGAACCCATACGTGTTTCTGCGGGTCTTACTGTAATAGGTTTGTCGGGAAATATACGTACCCATATTTTTCCGCCACGACGTGCATATCGTGTCATTGCTCTTCGTCCTGCTTCCATCTGTCTAGCCGTGATCCAAGCGGGTTCAAGTGCTTGAAGAGCATATCCGCCGAAACAAATACGATTGCCTCGACAAGAAATTCCCTTCATTCTTCCTCTATGTTGTTTACGAAATTTTGTTCTTTTGGGGTTATAGTTGATGGTTCTTTATTTATGAAATTCCATCTCTACTGCAGAACCGGACATGAGAGTTTCTTCTCATCCGGCTCCTCGCGAATGAAATGATTCATTCATATTACTATGGATATATATATATTTAAGATTAATAAATGATACTCACTACACTTAGTAATGTAATTTTTATTTTGTTATTCTAGTATCGTTATCGTTTAAGTATTGTTATGTTATAAATAAATAATATAGTTAAGATAAGAGTAAGCTGTATATACCAGATCAGATATACAATCAGACGCTTATATTTATTTTTTTATCGAATCGTGCAAAACAAAATACGGATTATATGTAATAAAATAACTTAAAACTAAAAGTTTCGCGGGCGAATATTTACTCTTTCGTGCTTCATTCGTAAGGTTAGACCTTTTATTTTTAGAATAAATCAATTTGTTCTTGGTTCATTCCGCCATCCCACCCAATGAATCATTAGGATTTGTTTGTCTTCATTCAATGGAAATCCTATGTAATCATCGGTTCTGTCGTTCCCATAGCCTCTTCGTTAATGGTTAGGCCCGAACTCTGCAATGGAGCCCCAACAAAATGCATTCCTGAGTTAATTTTCTTAGTTTATATTAACCCGAGGCTCTTTATCTTTAATTCAAATTTAAAGATACTATGATTAGTATTGATGCTTTATCACACTGCGTTTGTGAGATAATTCATAGACCATACATATTGGAATCATATATCATTGATAGTTTTATTTTCTCTTTCTATCATCCTTCCATTTATCCACATCCCTTTATTTTTGTTTCGCAACCTATAAAAAATTATCAGTTGCTACAACTATATGATTGATCCAGTCATATAGTGACTGTTTCTTGGAATCTCGACAATACGAAGCT